GCTAGTGTAGCTTAAATCAAAGCATAACACTGAAGATGTTAAGATGAATCCTAGAAAGATTCCACGGGCACAAAGGCTTGGTCCTGACTTTACTATCAGCTTTAACTCAATTTATACATGCAAGTATCCGCATCCCCGTGAGAATGCCCTCAATCCTCTGTCCGAGAACGAGGAGCAGGCATCAGGCACAACCAATCTCTGCCCAAGACGCCTTGCTAAGCCACACCCCCAAGGGATTTCAGCAGTAATAAATATTAAGCCATAAGTGCAAACTTGACTTAGTTAGAGTTAAAAGGGCCGGTAAAATTCGTGCCAGCCACCGCGGTTATACGAAAGACCCTAGTTGATAAATACGGCGTAAAGGGTGGTTAAGGAAAACAAGTAATAAAGCTAAAGACCCTCTAAGCTGTCATACGCATTCCGAGAGCACGAAACCCAAACACGAAAGTAGCTTTAAACATTATTACCTGACCCCACGAAAGCTAAGAAACAAACTGGGATTAGATACCCCACTATGCTTAGCTATAAACCTAGATGTCCCCTTACACAAACATCCGCCCGGGTACTACGAGCACAGCTTAAAACCCAAAGGACTTGGCGGTGTCTCAGACCCACCTAGAGGAGCCTGTTCTAGAACCGATAACCCCCGTTAAACCTCACCACTTCTTGTTTTCCCCGCCTATATACCGCCGTCGTCAGCTTACCCTGTGAAGGTTCAATAGTAAGCAAAACGGGCCCGCCCAAAAACGTCAGGTCGAGGTGTAGCGTACGAAGTGGGAAGAAATGGGCTACATTTTCTATACACATAGAATATTACGAATGACATATTGAAATAAATGTCTGAAGGTGGATTTAGCAGTAAAAAACAAACAGAGTGTCCTTTTGAATTAGGCTCTGAGACGCGCACACACCGCCCGTCACTCTCCCCACATTTATAACTACCCAATATATAATAAAACACATAATCACACGGGGAGGCAAGTCGTAACATGGTAAGTGTACCGGAAGGTGCACTTGGAACAATCAGGACGTGGCTGAGATAGTTAAGCATCTCCCTTACACCGAGAAGACATCCATGCAAGTTGGATCGCCCTGAGCTAAACAGCTAGCTTAAACACCAAAAATTATTCATCAACATTAAAAATCTTTACAAGACCCCAACAACTCAAATTAAAACATTTTACCGCCCAAGTATGTGAGACAGAAAAGGCACACTTAAAGCTATAGAAAAAGTACCGCAAGGGAACGCTGAAAGAGAAATGAAATAAATCATTAAAGCCCCACAAAGCAGAGACTAAACCTCGTACCTTTTGCATCATGATTTAGTTAGCCCCTCTGAGCAAAGCGTACTTTAGTTCAAAACCCCGAAACTATGTGAGCTACCCCGAAACAGCCTATAAATTAGGGCCAACCCGTCTCTGTGGCAAAAGAGTGGGAAGATTTCCGGGTAGAGGTGACAAACCTACCGAACCTAGTTATAGCTGGTTGCCTAAGAAATGAATAGAAGTTCAGCCTCACACTCCTTAACTCAAAAATAAATTTAAACTACACGAGATAAAGAAACATGTGAGAGTTAGTCAAAGGGGGTACAGCCCCTTTGAAACAGGACACAGCCTCATCAGGAGGTTAAAGATTATATTAAATAAGATAAACCGCTCTAGTGGGCCTAAAAGCAGCCATCCAAACAGAAAGCGTTAAAGCTCTGGCGGAATAAAAATCCATTATTCAAATACACTATCTAAAACCCCTAGCCTTATTAGGCCATTCCATGCCTACATGGAAGAAATACTGCTAAAATGAGTAATAAGAAAGAACCCCTTTCTCCTAGCCTACGTGTACACTAGATCGGACCAACCACTAGTAATTACCGAACCCAACCAAAGAGGGAAATGTGAACACCTAAAACACCAAGAAAACCTCACATAAAACAATCGTTAAACCCACACCGGAAGGCCTACATAGGAAAGACTAAAAGAAAAGGAAGGAACTCGGCAAACACTTACAAGCCTCGCCTGTTTACCAAAAACATCGCCTCCTGCAAAAATCAACGTATAGGAGGTCTTGCCTGCCCAGTGACAAGTTAAACGGCCGCGGTATTTTGACCGTGCGAAGGTAGCGCAATCACTTGTCTTTTAAATGAAGACCTGTATGAATGGTGGAACGAGGGCTTAACTGTCTCCCCTTTCAAGTCAATGAAATTGATCTGCCCGTGCAGAAGCGGACATAAAACTACAAGACGAGAAGACCCTTTGGAGCTTAAGACTTAAGATCAACTATGTCAAGAATCACAAACAAGATTAAACTAAATAGCAACTGATCCCTGTCTTCGGTTGGGGCGACCGCGGGAGAAAACAAAGCTCCCACGCGGACCGGGATAATATCCTAAAACTAAGAGAGACATCTCTAAGTCACAGAATTTCTGACCACAAAGATCCGGCATCATGCCGATCAACGGACCAAGTTACCCTAGGGATAACAGCGCAATCCCCTTTAAGAGTCCATATCGACAAGGGGGTTTACGACCTCGATGTTGGATCAGGACATCCTAATGGTGCAGCCGCTATTAAGGGTTCGTTTGTTCAACGATTAAAGTCCTACGTGATCTGAGTTCAGACCGGAGCAATCCAGGTCAGTTTCTATCTGTAATGCCACTTTTCCTAGTACGAAAGGACCGGAAAAAGGGGGCCCATATTATTAATACGCCCCACCACTATTTAATGCAACCAACTAAATTAAATAATGAGAGGGCATAACCCGAAATCGAGATAAGATTATTAAGATGGCAGAGCCCGGTAATTGCAAAAGGCCTAAGCCCTTTCCCCCGGAGGTTCAAGTCCTCCTCTTAATTATGATAACACTTCTAATTACCTATCTAATTAATCCTCTAGCCTACATTGTACCCGTGCTATTAGCAGTTGCCTTCCTAACCCTAATTGAACGCAAAGTACTAGGGTACATGCAACTCCGTAAGGGACCTAACGTGGTAGGGCCCTATGGACTCTTACAACCAATCGCAGACGGTGTAAAACTATTCATTAAAGAACCAGTACGTCCCTCAACATCTTCCCCATTCCTCTTCCTCGCCACCCCTATACTAGCCCTTACCCTAGCTCTAACCCTGTGAGCACCCATACCCATACCACACTCAATAACAGACCTAAACCTAGGTATATTATTTATCTTAGCCCTTTCCAGCTTAGCGGTCTACTCCATCCTAGGCTCAGGCTGAGCTTCCAATTCAAAATATGCCTTAATCGGGGCCCTACGAGCAGTCGCCCAGACTATCTCCTATGAAGTTAGTCTCGGCCTAATTTTATTATCAATCATCATCTTCACAGGAGGGTTCACCCTTCAAATATTTAACACAACACAAGAAGCAGTATGACTGCTTATTCCAGCCTGACCCCTAGCCGCCATATGATACATTTCCACTTTAGCAGAAACAAACCGAGCTCCTTTCGACCTCACAGAAGGGGAATCAGAACTCGTCTCCGGCTTCAACGTAGAATACGCCGGAGGCCCATTTGCCCTTTTCTTCCTAGCCGAATACGCTAACATCTTACTAATAAACACCCTCTCAACCATCCTATTTTTAGGCGCAACTCATAATATTATTATACCAGAAATCACCTCAATCAACATTATAACAAAAGCTGCCCTACTCTCCATACTATTCTTATGAGTTCGCGCATCCTACCCCCGATTCCGATATGATCAATTAATACACCTCGTATGAAAAAACTTCCTGCCCCTGACACTAGCCCTAATTCTATGACACATTGCCCTGCCCATTGCACTAACAGGCTTACCACCCCAACTGTAACCAAGGAGCTGTGCCCGAATGCCCAAGGACCACTTTGATAGAGTGAATTATGGAGGTTAAAATCCCCCCGGCTCCTTAGAAAGAAGGGACTCGAACCCATATCATGGAGATCAAAACCCCAAGTGTTTCCATTACACCACTTCCTAGTAAGATCAGCTAAATCAAGCTTTTGGGCCCATACCCCAAAAATGTAGGTTAAAATCCTTCTCTTACCAATGAGTCCATACATTATTATAATTTTATTATCCAGCCTCGGCCTAGGTACAGCCCTAACATTCATGAGCTCCCACTGACTATTGGCCTGAATAGGACTTGAAATTAATACACTAGCAATTTTACCACTAATAGCCCAACACCACCACCCACGAGCAGTAGAAGCTACCACTAAATACTTCTTAGCACAAGCAGCTGCAGCAGCAACAATTCTATTTGCCAGCACTATTAATGCCTGAGCAACAGGAGAATGAAACATCAATTGCTTAACCCACCCAATCGCAACCACCCTCGTCACAATAGCCCTAGCATTAAAAGTAGGACTAGCCCCCATACATTTCTGAATACCTCCTGTAATACAAGGATTAGACCTTACAACAGGACTTATCATAGCCACTTGACAAAAACTGGCCCCCTTCGCCCTAATTATCCAAATAGCACCATTTACCCACCCACAACTACTTACGGCCCTAGGGTTACTATCAGTTTTCATTGGAGGATGGGGAGGCCTAAACCAAACCCAGCTACGAAAAATCCTAGCCTATTCATCAATCGCCCACCTTGGATGAATAACTGTAATCGTACAACTCAAACCACAACTAACTATCCTAACATTATGCCTATATATTGTCATAACAATAGCAACCTTCCTAACATTCAAACTAATAAGCGCTACAAAAATCAACACATTAGCAACAAGCTGGGCTAAAGCCCCCGTCCTGACCGCAACTGCCGCCCTCGCCCTACTATCACTAGGAGGACTCCCTCCCCTAACAGGCTTCATACCAAAATGATTAATCTTACAAGAACTTACTACACAAGGACTCCCCCTAACAGCAACAATAATGGCACTCAGCGCGCTATTAAGCCTATATTTCTACTTACGACTATGCTACTCTATAACCCTCACAATAGCTCCAAACACAAATAACGCCTTAACCCCCTGACGCCTACAAAACACACAAACCAAAAATCTGTTAGTCACCACAATAACCATAACCCTTATACTACTTCCCCTAACCCCCCTCGCCCAAACACTAATTAGCTAGAGACTTAGGATAATGCAAGACCAAAAGCCTTCAAAGCTTTAAGTAGGAGTTAAAATCTCCTAGTCCCTGTCTAAGGCTTGCGGGACTCTATCCCACATCTTCTGAATGCAACTCAGACACTTTAATTAAGCTAAAGCCTTACTAGATGAGAAGGCCTCGATCCTACAAACTCCTAGTTAACAGCTAGACGCTCAAGCCAGCGAGCATTCATCTACTTCCCCCGCCTCCTTTCAAAAAGGCGGGGAAAGCCCCGGCAGGCAATTAGCCTGCATCTTCGGATTTGCAATCCGATGTGTAATACACCACAAGACTTGATAGGAAAAGGACTTAAACCTTTGTACATGGAGCTACAATCCACCGCCTAAACCCTCGGCCACCCTACCTGTGACAATCACACGCTGATTCTTCTCAACTAACCATAAAGACATTGGTACCCTCTACTTAGTATTTGGTGCTTGAGCCGGAATAGTTGGCACAGCCCTTAGCCTGCTAATTCGGGCTGAGCTAGCCCAACCCGGAGCCCTTCTAGGGGATGACCAGATTTATAACGTCATTGTTACTGCTCATGCCTTCATCATAATTTTCTTTATAGTAATGCCAATCATGATCGGAGGCTTTGGCAACTGACTTGTGCCACTAATAATTGGAGCACCAGATATGGCATTCCCACGAATAAACAACATGAGCTTCTGATTACTACCTCCCTCCTTCCTGCTGCTACTAGCCTCCTCCGGAGTTGAAGCCGGGGCAGGAACAGGATGAACTGTTTACCCCCCACTTGCTGGAAACCTTGCACACGCGGGGGCCTCTGTAGACTTAACTATCTTCTCTCTACATCTCGCAGGTGCATCCTCTATTCTAGGAGCAATTAATTTCATCACAACTATTATTAACATAAAACCCCCTGCCATCTCCCAATACCAAACTCCCTTATTTGTTTGAGCCGTCCTAATTACAGCAGTACTCCTACTACTATCCCTGCCCGTCTTAGCTGCCGGCATTACAATGCTATTAACAGACCGCAACCTTAACACAACCTTCTTCGATCCTGCCGGAGGAGGAGACCCCATCCTTTACCAACACTTATTCTGATTCTTTGGCCACCCAGAAGTGTACATTTTAATTCTTCCAGGGTTTGGAATAATCTCCCATATTGTAGCCTACTACTCTGGGAAAAAAGAGCCCTTTGGTTATATAGGAATAGTATGAGCCATAATGGCCATCGGCTTATTAGGTTTCATCGTATGAGCCCATCATATGTTTACAGTAGGAATAGACGTAGACACTCGAGCATATTTTACATCCGCAACAATAATCATTGCAATTCCAACAGGCGTAAAAGTATTCAGCTGACTTGCTACCTTGCATGGAGGGTCAATCAAATGAGAAACCCCTATATTATGGGCCCTTGGTTTTATTTTCCTATTCACTGTAGGAGGCCTCACAGGAATCGTGTTAGCCAACTCATCCCTCGACATTGTACTTCATGACACATATTATGTAGTAGCCCACTTCCACTACGTCTTATCAATGGGGGCCGTATTTGCCATCATAGGAGCCTTCGTACACTGATTCCCCCTATTTACGGGCTATACAATACATGACACCTGAACAAAAATCCACTTTGGAACAATATTTGTAGGAGTTAATCTTACCTTCTTCCCCCAACACTTCCTAGGCTTAGCTGGCATGCCACGACGATATTCAGATTACCCAGACGCCTACTCATTATGAAACATTATTTCATCTGTTGGTTCCCTAATCTCTCTAGTAGCAGTCGTAATATTCCTCTATATCTTATGAGAAGCCTTCACTGCTAAACGAGAAGTGCTCTCTGTCGAATTAACCTCTACAAACGTAGAGTGATTGCACGGGTGCCCTCCACCTTACCACACATTTGAAGAACCAGCATTCGTACAAGTACGAACAAATTAACGAGAAAGGAAGGAATCGAACCCCCATAAACTAGTTTCAAGCCAGTCACATAACCGCTCTGTCACTTTCTTCTATAAGATACTAGTAAAAAAGAATATTACACTGCCTTGTCAAGGCAAAATTGTAGGTTAAAATCCTGCGTATCTTAAGCTTAACAGCTTAATGGCACATCCCTCACAATTAGGATTCCAAGACGCGGCCTCCCCTGTAATAGAAGAACTTCTCCACTTCCACGACCATGCCTTAATAATCGTTTTCCTAATTAGCACCCTAGTACTATATATTATTGTTGTAATAGTTACCACCAAACTTACCAACAAATATATTTTAGATTCTCAAGAAATTGAAATCGTCTGAACAATTCTACCAGCTGTAATCCTCATTCTAATTGCCCTTCCATCCCTCCGAATTCTTTACCTAATAGACGAAGTAAATGATCCCCATCTAACCGTGAAAGCTATAGGACATCAATGATACTGAAGCTACGAATATACAGATTATGAAAATCTAGCCTTCGACTCATATATAATCCCAACACAAGACCTCGCCCCAGGCCAATTCCGACTACTTGAAACCGACCATCGAATAGTAATCCCTATAGAATCCCCAATTCGAGTCCTAGTGTCAGCTGAAGACGTATTACACTCCTGAGCTGTTCCCGCATTAGGAATTAAAATAGACGCTGTACCAGGGCGATTAAACCAAACATCATTTATCACTTCCCGCCCAGGAGTATTCTACGGACAATGTTCCGAGATTTGCGGAGCTAACCACAGCTTTATACCTATTGTTGTAGAAGCCGTTCCTCTAGAACATTTTGAAAATTGATCCTCCCTCATGCTTGAAGACGCCTCACTAGGAAGCTAAATAGGGTTTAGCGTTAGCCTTTTAAGCTAAAGATTGGTGACCCCCAACCACCTCTAGTGACATGCCACAATTAAACCCCGCCCCATGATTTGCAATCCTTGTGTTCTCATGACTAATTTTTCTAACAGTAATCCCCCACAAAGTACTAAATCACACATTTACAAATGAGGTCACAGCACTAAGCGCCGAGACCCTTAAATCAGACACCTGAAACTGACCATGGCACTAAACCTATTTGACCAATTTATAAGCCCCACACACCTGGGAATCCCCCTAATTGCCATTGCACTTACTTTACCTTGAATTCTAGTACCCGCCCCCACTAACCGTTATCAAAGTAATCGCCTGGTCTCCCTCCAAAGCTGATTCATTAAAACATTCACACAACAGCTACTATTGCCCATCAATCAAGCAGGCCACAAATGAGCTATAATCCTAGCCTCCCTAATAATCTTCATCCTAACACTTAACGTCTTAGGCTTATTACCTTACACCTTCACACCAACAACACAACTATCCCTAAACATAGGCCTAGCCGTCCCACTCTGATTAGCAACCGTAATTATTGGACTTCGAAACCAGCCAACAGCAGCACTAGGCCATCTTCTACCAGAAGGGACCCCCGTTCCCTTAATCCCAGTCCTAATCATTATCGAAACAATTAGCTTATTCATTCGACCTTTAGCACTAGGAGTACGACTAACAGCTAACCTTACAGCTGGGCACCTGCTAATCCAACTTATTTCAACCGCCACAATTACACTAATGCCCATAATAACTACCGTAGCCACACTCACCGCCATCCTATTAGTATTATTAACACTCCTAGAGGTAGCAGTAGCCGTGATTCAAGCTTATGTCTTTGTTCTCCTACTAAGCCTATACCTACAAGAAAACGTCTAATGGCCCACCAAGCACATGCATATCATATGGTAGATCCTAGCCCATGGCCCCTAACCGGCGCAGTAGCTGCTCTCCTAATAACATCAGGTTTAGCAATCTGGTTCCACTTCCACTCAACAACCCTAATAACCCTAGGCCTAGTATTACTGCTTCTCACCATATATCAATGATGACGAGATATTGTACGAGAAGGCACCTTTCAAGGTCACCACACGCCGCCCGTACAAAAAGGCCTGCGATATGGCATAATTCTTTTCATTACATCAGAAGTTTTCTTCTTCCTGGGATTTTTCTGAGCATTTTACCACTCCAGCCTCGCTCCCACGCCAGAACTTGGAGGTTGCTGACCCCCCACTGGAATTACAACTCTAGACCCCTTCGAAGTACCACTCCTCAACACCGCCGTTCTCCTAGCATCCGGCGTAACTGTCACGTGAGCCCACCACAGCCTAATAGAGGGGGAACGCAAACAAGCCATTCAATCCCTGGCCCTCACAATCCTGCTAGGTTTATACTTCACTGCCCTTCAAGCCATAGAATACTATGAAGCCCCTTTCACCATCGCAGACGGAGTATATGGCTCAACATTCTTCGTAGCAACAGGCTTCCATGGACTCCATGTCATTATTGGCTCAACTTTCCTGGCTGTCGGCCTTTTACGACAAATCCAGTACCACTTTACATCAGAACACCACTTTGGATTCGAAGCAGCTGCCTGATATTGACACTTCGTAGATGTTGTATGATTATTCTTATACGTCTCTATTTACTGATGAGGCTCATATCTTTCTAGTATTCAAAGTCAGTACGAGTGACTTCCAATCACCTAGTCTTGGTTAAAATCCAAGGAAAGATAATGAATCTAATTATAGTTATAATGGCTATCTCCACAGTCCTTTCCACAATCCTAGCCCTAGTATCATTCTGATTACCACAAATAAACCCCGACACAGAAAAACTATCTCCCTACGAGTGCGGCTTTGACCCCCTTGGATCAGCACGCCTGCCTTTTTCCCTACGCTTCTTCCTAATTGCTATCCTATTTCTACTATTTGATCTAGAAATCGCTCTCCTACTACCCCTGCCCTGGGGCAATCAACTACCCGACCCCTCCTACACTCTTCTATGAGCCGCAACTGTACTAATTTTACTTACACTGGGCCTAATTTATGAATGAGTCCAAGGAGGCCTGGAATGAGCTGAATAGGGAATTAGTCCAAAAATAAGACCTCTGATTTCGGCTCAGAAAACCACGGTTAAAGTCCGTGATTCCCTTATGACACCCGTATACTTCACCTTTACCTCAGCATTCACCCTCGGACTAACAGGCCTAGCATTCCACCGCAATCACTTAATATCAGCATTACTCTGTTTAGAGGGCATAATACTATCCTTATTCCTAGCTCTGGCCCTTTGAATACTACAACTAGAAGCTACCGCCTTCTCCGCCGCACCCATTCTACTCTTGGCCTTTTCAGCCTGCGAAGCTAGCGCAGGCTTAGCATTATTGGTTGCCACAGCCCGAACCCATGGAACAGACCGCCTACAAGCCCTAAACCTCCTACAATGCTAAAAATCCTAATTCCTACAATCATACTATTCCCCACGATCTGAACAACCTCCCCAAAATGACTATGAACCACAACAACCTTTCAAAGCTTTATTATTGCCCTAATTAGCCTTACTTGATTAAAATACCCTTTAGAAACGGGCTGGGCCTCTTCCAACCATTACATAGGCACAGATCCTTTATCAACACCTTTACTAGTCCTCACTTGTTGATTACTTCCTCTTATAATTCTAGCCAGCCAAAATCACATTAAAACAGAGCCCATTAGCCGCCAACGAACCTACATCACCCTATTAGCCTCCTTACAAACATTCTTAATTATAGCATTCGGGGCTACCGAGATCATCATATTTTACATTATATTTGAAGCAACCCTAATCCCAACACTAATCATTATCACTCGATGAGGTAATCAAGCCGAACGACTAAGTGCAGGAACTTATTTTCTATTCTACACCTTAACCGGCTCCCTTCCCCTACTAGTCGCCCTCCTATTACTACACACAGATGTAGGAACCCTTTCAATAACTACCATTCAATACTCCCAACCTCTAAACCTTTATACATGAGGAGATAAAATCTGATGAGCCGGCTGTTTAATCGCCTTCCTAGTAAAAATACCATTATATGGCATCCACCTGTGATTACCAAAAGCCCATGTAGAAGCCCCCGTAGCAGGTTCAATAGTTCTAGCAGCAATTCTACTAAAACTAGGAGGCTATGGCATAATACGAATAATAATTATCCTAGACCCCCTGTCAAAAGACCTAGTCTACCCTATCATTGCCTTAGCCCTATGAGGCGTGATTATAACAGGCTCCATTTGTCTACGACAAACGGACCTCAAATCCCTAATCGCTTACTCATCCGTAAGTCACATAGGCTTGGTAGCAGGAGGCATTTTAATCCAAACACCATGAGGTTTTACCGGAGCTTTAGTACTAATAATTGCCCACGGCCTAGTATCCTCTGCCTTATTCTGCCTAGCTAATACGACCTACGAACGAACCCACAGCCGAACCATAGTACTAGCCCGAGGCCTCCAAATTATCTTCCCATTAACAGCCACCTGATGATTCATTGCTAACTTAGCAAACCTAGCACTGCCCCCTCTCCCCAACCTAATAGGAGAACTAATAATTATCACAACAATGTTTAACTGGTCCCCTTGAACCCTTATTCTGACGGGAGCAGGCACCCTTATCACCGCAGCCTACTCCCTATACCTATTCTTAATAACACAACGAGGGCCCCTCCCCCAACATATTACCAATCTACAACCCTTCCACACACGAGAGCACTTATTAATAACACTTCACCTCCTCCCCATCATTCTTCTCATCACAAAGCCAGAAATTATATGAGGCTGATGATATTGTAGATATAGTTTAACACAAAACATTAGATTGTGGTTCTAAAAATAGAGGTTAAATTCCTCTTATCCACCGAAAGAGGCCAGAGGCAATAAGGACTGCTAATCCCTATCACCATGGTTAAATTCCATGGCTCATTCAAACGCTTCTAAAGGATAATAGTTCATCCGTTGGTCTTAGGAACCAAAAACTCTTGGTGCAACTCCAAGTAGCAGCTATGGTAAATACTATTATAACTACTACTCTCCTATTAACCTTAACAACACTCATTTGACCCCTTATCATGACACTTAGCCCCCACCCCTTAAAACAAGACTGAGCTCTTAAACACGCCAAAACAGCAGTAAGCACTGCATTTTTCATCAATATTATTCCCTTAGTCATTTTCTTAGACCAAGGAACAGAAACTATTATCACCACATGAAATTGAATAAACATTTCAAGTTTCGACATTAATATCAGCTTTAAATTTGACCACTACTCATTAATTTTCACCCCCGTAGCCCTATACGTAACCTGATCAATTCTAGAGTTCGCATCATGATACATGCACTCTGACCCCTACCTAAACCGATTCTTCAAATATCTCCTATTGTTCCTAGTAGCAATAATCACCCTAGTTACCGCCAACAACATATTCCAACTGTTCATTGGCTGAGAAGGAGTAGGAATTATATCCTTTCTACTCATTGGTTGGTGACACGGCCGAGCCGACGCCAATACAGCAGCCATACAAGCAGTCATTTATAACCGCGTCGGAGACGTAGGTTTAATCCTAGCCATAGCCTGAATCGCAATAAACTTTAACTCTTGAGAAATTCCCCAAATCTTCCTCCTGTCTAAAGACTTCGACATAACCCTACCTTTAATAGGAATTATTTTAGCCGCTACCGGAAAATCCGCACAATTTGGCCTACACCCTTGACTCCCCTCCGCCATAGAAGGCCCAACCCCGGTATCAGCTCTACTACACTCAAGCACTATAGTAGTTGCAGGCATTTTCTTACTAATCCGCCTTCACCCATTAATAGAGGACAATCAACTAGCATTAACCACCTGCCTATGCTTGGGCGCCCTAACTACCCTGTTCACTGCTACCTGCGCCCTCACCCAAAATGACATCAAAAAAATTGTAGCATTTTCAACATCAAGCCAACTAGGCCTAATAATAGTCACTATTGGATTAAACCAACCCCAACTAGCCTTCCTACACATCTGCACCCATGCTTTTTTCAAAGCCATACTATTCCTCTGCTCAGGATCCATCATCCACAGCCTCAATGATGAACAAGACATTCGAAAAATAGGAGGCCTACACAAACTCATACCATTCACCTCCTCCTGCCTAATCATTGGAAGCCTCGCCCTCACAGGAATACCTTTCCTAGCAGGATTCTTCTCAAAAGATGCAATTATTGAAGCTCTAAACACCTCTCACTTAAACGCCTGAGCCCTGGCCCTAACACTAATCGCCACATCATTCACTGCAGTATATAGCCTACGAGTAATCTTCTTTGTAACTATGGGGTCCCCTCGATTCCCAGCCTTATCCCCAATTAACGAAAACCACCAAACATTAACTGCCCCCATCGAGCGCCTAGCCTGAGGAAGCATCATCGCAGGTCTAATCCTCACCCTAAACTTCCTACCCTCAAAAACCCCAACTATAACAATACCACTTTCCCTTAAATTAGCCGCACTACTAGTCACAATTGTGGGTCTCATTATCGCACTAGCCCTGGCCACTGCAACCACCAAACAAATTAAAGTCTCCCCTTCACTCCTGCTACATAACTTCTCCAACATGCTAGGATTCTTTCCCCCCATTATTCACCGAATAATACCCAAACTAAACCTCTTACTGGGCAAACAAGCAACTAAATTCGACCGACAATGATTAGAAATTGGACCAAAAGGCCTACACCCCGCACACCACTACATCTCCTCGCTCTTTGACAAAACCAACACAAACATTATTAAAGTCTATCTAACCTCCTATTTAATCTCAATTGCCCTGGCCATCGCCCTACTATCCACACTTTAAACCGCTCGAAGCGCTCCACGACTCAAACCACGAGTTAGCTCCAACACTACAAAAAGACATAATAACAAAACCCACGCACACACAACCAACATTCCTCCCCCAACAGAATACATTAAAGAAACTCCCCCCACGTCCCCCCGCACCATAAAAAATTCCTTAAACTCATCCACAACAACCCAACCCCCATAACCACTTCAAAATCATCACCCCACCACCCCCACTACAAACAGATACATCATAACATAAGTTTTCACTGACCCCGCCCCCCATGTCTCAGGAAAAGGCTCAGAAGCTAAAGCCGCTGAATAAGCAAATACTACTAATATGCCCCCCAAATAAATTAAAAATAGTATTAAACCAATTAATGACCCACCATGCCCAACTAAAACCACACACCCCACCCCAGCTGCCATCGCCAACCCTAAAGCCGCGAAATACGGAGCAGGATTAGAAGCAACTCCCACCAAACCCACCACCAAACTCAATAAAAGAAGATCAAGAAAATACATCATAATTCTCACCAGGACTTTAACCAGGACTAATGACTTGAAAAACCACCGTTGTAATTCAACTATAAGAACTTATGGTCATCCGAAAAACACACCCCTTATTCAAAATTGTTAACGACGCACTAATTGATCTCCCCGCCCCCTCCAACATCTCCGCATGATGAAACTTTGGCTCTCTCTTACTACTTTGTCTAATAACACAAATCCTAACAGGACTATTCCTAGCCATACACTACACATCAGACATTTCAACTGCATTTTCATCCGTAGCCCACATCTGCCGAGACGTAAACTACGGATGAATTATCCGCAACCTTCACGCCAATGGAGCCTCCTTCTTCTTCCTCTGTATCTATCTGCATATTGGCCGAGGTCTATACTACGGCTCCTACCTATACAAAGAAACCTGAAACATCGGAGTTGTTTTATTACTCCTTACAATAGCAACAGCATTCGTCGGATATGTACTACCGTGAGGCCAAATATCCTTCTGAGGAGCAACAGTCATTACAAATCTCCTATCAGCAGTACCCTATATAGGAGACATACTAGTGCAATGAATCTGAGGCGGCTTCTCCGTAGACAATGCAACACTAACACGATTCTTCGCATTCCACTTTCTATTACCATTCGCAGTCGTAGGAGCCACACTCCTACACGCCCTTTTCCTACATGAAACCGGCTCAAGTAACCCGTTAGGCCTAAACTCTGACGCAGACAAAATCTCTTTCCACCCCTACTTCTCCTACAAAGACGTTCTAGGATTCCTCATCCTATTAACAGCCCTAGCGTCCCTAGCACTCTTCTCCCCCAACCTGCTAGGAGATCCAGAAAACTTCACCCCAGCCAACCCTCTAGTAACCCCTCCCCACATCAAACCAGAATGATACTTCCTATTTGCATATGCCATTCTACGCTCCATCCCCAACAAACTAGGAGGAGTCCTCGCCCTATTATTCTCCATCCTCGTACTTATAGTCGTGCCCTTGCTCCACACATCCAAACAACGAGGCCTCACCTTCCGCCCCGTCGCCCAATTTATATTTTGACTTCTGGTAGCAGACGTAATAATCCTCACCTGAATCGGCGGAATACCAGTCGAACACCCCTTCGTCATCATCGGACAAATTGCCTCCGTCCTATACTTCTCATTATTCCTAATCTTAAACCCTCTAACAGGCTGATTAGAAAATAAACTCCTCAACCTTCATTGCCCTAGTAGCTTAGCCCCTAAAGCGCCGGTCTTGTAATCCGGAGACCGAAGGTTAAAATCCTTCCTAGTGCCAGAAAAGAGAGATTTTAACTCCCACCCCTAACTCCCAAAGCTAGGATTCTAAACTAAACTATTTTCTGTTAACAGCATGTTCCGACATGCATTAATTTACTATGGTATAGTACATAATATGCATAATACAACCCTATGCTTTAGTACATATTATGCATAATTTTACATAATGGTTTAATTCATTAAATTAAACTCGGCCATAAAATTATATAACATCCTCCTACATCACCTAGTCACATAACCACTACATACATTTGCCACCTATTGAAGTTCCACTAGAACTCCCGTTGACCGGAAGAAATTGCCTACCTCAAATAACTGCATGTTCCAATAATTCCTATGCCTGAACAACAGTTCTATTCCCTAAACCTTATTAATGTAGTAAGAGACCACCAACCCTATATACCTTAATGTACGGACTCCTTGATAGGGTCAGGGACAAAAATCGTGGGGGTTTCACAACTTGCACTATTACTGGCATCTGGTTCCTATTTCAGGTCCATTTTATTTCAACCCCCCAAAAGTGAACTATCCTGGCATAAGTTATTGGTGGTACCTCTTTATAGCACAAACTCCCCAAGCAAAGCGTTCATTTAAAGGCATGGGGTATTTTTTTTTGGGATCACTTTCACCTGGCATATTTCATGCATCAATCCCAACAGGTCCCATCAAGGGAGTCCATTTCCTTGCTTCATAAATGTTAATGTGTGTCTTAATGACATAATCCTAAAGATCCACAGATATGTATTTCATGTGCATACCTTTACTCCAGATTCCACATACTATTATGAGATTCCCCCCCTTCTCGCGCGCGGTAAACCCCCCTACCCCCCATGCCCAGCAAGTCCTAAGTTATCCTGTTAAACCCCTAAACCAGGTTAGGCCCGATCGGCATCATCAACTAATTATGGCGTGTGTTGATATATAGTGTTATAAATTTGAATTATATTATATA